TTGCGATCGGATCTAGTCATTAAAAAGAATCGATTCGATACATTTCTTATGTACCCATAGGTGCTATATTGGATTTGAATCAGATTTCGGATCAATCTATATTGATTGACTGCCTCCGTGATGTTGTTGCTAGCAAATACCGCTGTTTTTAGTTTTGGATCTTCCAAATCATTCCCGCAGTAGATCCGGACCGATTTTTTTCTGATCCTTCGATAAAAAGATTCATTCTCCTCATAAAAAAGAGGAGGTAGAACCAATAAAGATTTCTTTTTCGATTCATCTCTGGAGTTGAATACCTCATTCAAGAATTTTTTTTGATCCAACCCGTAGGAATCAATAGAAAAGGCAAATCCCCTATGATACACCAGATCCGGCTCGGTTATTGATAGAGTGAATAGATCCGCCATTTCTTGAAATCTCTCTTCTGATTCAAAATCGTGGTGTAACGTGTATCCCCCTTTGTTCCGGTCATGGAATAGATGAAATAAATCCAAAAATAGATTTTTGTTCAAGAATGAAATCTTATTGGAACTGTCCATATCTGGTTCATCCTTCGGAACCATATCACATCCCGTATCTGATGAAATAGGATGAATTGAGACGGTATTTTGTAAATACGTAATTATCTTGAATATATCAACCATTTCTTTATTTTCCGATCGCCTGGAAGGGACAAAAGAAACATCTTGTTTTTTCTTCAAAAATTTCTGATCTCTAGTGGACCTCTCAGTAGGATTCGAACCCAGATGAAGTTCTGACCATCTGTCAGAGAAAAAAGAACGAATTGATCTTGTAGGATTTCCAAGAAATTCTTCGATTTCTTTCGGAAGCAGATGATTATTCATCTGCTTCTCACGTTTCGTGAATAGCCGGGACATTGAGGAAGATCCAAAAAGGCATTTCGGGAATCGATCTGATTCTATCTCTGTTCGTTCCGTTTGAAGAAAGGAAGGATCCCAAAGAATCGATCTTTCTTTTAGTTGTTGAATCTCTGTTTGATCGATCAATGTGTGATATTCTGAATCCTCATTTCTAATGGAATCGAAATGATCTCTGGATTGATCAGAAGATCCTTTCGATTGGCTAGAATCCGTTACTTGAACGAAAATAGATCTTGTGGAATCATATTGAATATTTGACAATACATTCCGTACCCTGCTAAAAAACCGATCCTTGTTTACCAACCACACATTATTGTCTAACCAAATCCAATTCTCTCTCGATACGTTCCTCAAAAAATCCGATTCGTGCTGATTCTTCCCCCAACTAACGAAGAGATCTTGGCGGAATTGCCACATATGAAATTGAGCACAATTTTGCAAAGAAATACCCCACTTGTTTCTCGAGAAGAGATGGGAAACATGCTCAATATCATTTGATTGAATAGTTGCCTCAGCTCCTTGTTGTTTGAAGAAACCCCCCCCTTCAATTGGTCTTTTTTCACGAAAAGCAGACATGAGATAACAAATCAAGTCTTTCCCTAAGATTTCGAATAGCTGTCCCGAATTCAAGTTGATTATGTTTCGCTTCTTCCTCGGAGAAAGACGATCAAACAATTCCCAATCATGGTCCTTGCGGATCGGATCATCCGTATAGGATAAAAAAAGAAACTCCAGATATTTGCTATCTTTCTCTTTGAATGAGATCTCAATTCCAGCTATGGTTTCATTAGCTATCTTACAACTAGAATCCCTCTTTTTTCCGATCCGGTTCCTCCACCACCGCGAACCCCGGTTCGATTCAGGCATGATACGCTTTTTATTTATTGGGAGAACCCAAGTACTCTCTTGCGGATCCATGAAACAACTCTCAGAAATCTTTTTCCCTTTTGGAAGATACAGGAGCGAAACAATCAACCTATTGATATTGGAAGACCAAAAAGATTCTTCCAATGTCTCATTTCTGGGTCCGATGGAATTCATAGGTATAGGAAGAAGCCCCATCAAATAGAGATTTTTTCTTTCGACCATCTTTCGATTGTTAATACGAGATATAAGGACCACTACTACAAGCAGTACTACACCTTTGATCGTGAAATATCGATTGCTTGTTGAACCCTGTGAATCACGTGAAAGTAGGATACTCCAAATTCGGGGGTCAAAGAGTTTCATAAAACGTTCTTGGTGGAAAAAAATGGGAGTGAAAGATCCCACTGAATCGAATTTGATCCATGAATCTAAGAAATAGTGAGAATTCTTGATCTCTCTCAATATCTCTCTCAATTCGAAGATCCAGGATTTGAATTGATGTCGTTTCATTGATTCCTCCTAAAGATTTTCATTGATTCCTCCTAAAGATTTCATTTCAATTGGAATTTGGTTATTCACGATGTACGATGAGCCCTGTTAAGCATCCATGGCTGAATGGTTAAAGCGCCCAACTCATAATTGGCAAATTCGTAGGTTCAATTCCTGCTGGATGCACGCCAATGGGAACGTTCAATAAGTCTATTGGAATTGGCTCTGTATCAATGGAATCTCATCATCCATACATACCGAAT